ATGCAATTGAACTTAGTAAGTGCATATTTAAGCCGTTGGGTGTTTTCCACTAATCATAAAGATATCGGCACATTATATCTAATATTTGGTGTTGGGGCCGGTATGATAGGAACAGCTTTCAGTATGTTGATAAGGTTAGAACTTTCTGCCCCCGGAACTATGTTGGGGGACGACCATCTTTATAATGTAATCGTGACTGCGCATGCCTTTGTTATGATCTTTTTCCTGGTGATGCCGGTGATGATAGGGGGGTTTGGGAATTGGTTGGTGCCGCTATATATCGGTGCACCAGATATGGCCTTCCCGCGACTAAATAACATTAGTTTCTGGCTCTTGCCCCCCGCCCTAATTCTATTGTTGGGTTCCGCCTTTGTGGAACAGGGGGCAGGAACAGGTTGGACGGTGTATCCGCCCCTTGCAGCCATTCAAGCTCATTCGGGGGGGGCCGTGGACATGGCTATATTTAGYCTCCACTTGGCCGGGGTCTCTTCCATCTTAGGGGCTATGAATTTTATCACCACTATATTTAATATGAGGGCCCCGGGTATGACAATGGATAGATTGCCACTATTTGTGTGGTCTATCTTAATCACCGCCTTCTTATTGTTACTGTCTTTGCCCGTATTGGCCGGGGCTATAACCATGCTGTTGACAGATAGGAATTTTAACACTACTTTCTTTGACCCCGCCGGAGGGGGGGACCCGATTCTGTTTCAACATCTCTTTTGGTTTTTTGGCCATCCGGAGGTTTATATTCTAATATTGCCTGGTTTTGGGATGATCTCCCAAATAATTCCCACCTTTGCTGCTAAAAAACAAATTTTTGGATACTTGGGCATGGTCTATGCAATGTTATCTATTGGGGTATTGGGCTTTATTGTGTGGGCTTGGAGATGGGCGGCCGGCAGGGCAACCTGCCGTGCTATTACCCGACTGTATGCGGGAACACCCCTACCCCAGTAACTACTAGCGCCGCCGTTGGTCTCCTAGCTGGAGCTAGGGAGAGCGGGAGCGCAGTAAAAAAGTTAGTGGGGGGTCAACCCGCAGACAACCGGGCCCTACCCCCCCTTTACGGGGGGGGGGGCCCGGGGGTCACAGAGACTACACGTCGGGCCCCTAGTGATTTAAGACTCTTTTTAAGACTTCCTAAAGGGGACAGTCGACAACTTGCGACCGTGGGTTCCGCCCCTTGGGGAGACCTTGGTGCAGGCGCCTCGGAGGCGCCACCGTGCCCGCCCAAAGGGCGGCGGTTCCCCCTAGATAAGGCCAGAGGGCGATGCCTTCTGGGAATGGAACCGGCATGGTGGGCCGTTGGCCTCTTTGAGGCCGGGGGGACTCTAGCGTTAGTAGGCGAGGAGGTCAGAGTTAGCTTAGGCAGCCCCGCTGGGTGCCCCCGGACCCTTCATCGGTTTAAGGGGGCCGTAGGTATGGGGACCCTCGTGGGAGGGGGGCGCCGAGATTGCAATTGGGTGTTGTCCCCCAAGGGGGATGATGTCAACAAGATATTGAAGTTTATTAATTTAATTAATGGAAGGCTAATAACTTTAAAATATAACTTCCAATTGATGGAAGTTATTAAATTTGTTAATCATAAATATGGCACCCACATTGTGTATCTGGGCCCAGGCGCCATGGCTCCCAACCTATCTTCCCCGATAGGGAACAGTTGATTGACGGGGTTTGTGGAGGGGGCCGGAGGCTTTCACGTGGCCCTCGGGGCCTCGCCTCCCCCCAGGAGCCGATTGACCGCCGCGGGGAGCATTGTCGTTACACAAAAGGAGAGGTATGTTTTAGATTTAATAAACAAATTGCTGCCGGGGCGAGTGTCTTTGTCGAACAATCCCCGGGGGCAGTATCAATATTTAGCTTCCATTGGCACCAGGTGAAGCAAATATTTAGCCAGGTATCCCCTAAAGGGGGAAAAACATATTCAATATTTGTGTTGATTAAAGTGCAACCGTCGCCCCGAAGGAGCGAGGGTAGAGTCTGCACTCTTCAAGGCTAACCTCGAGTCAAGTGACCGTAGGTTACGCTAATGGCCGTAAGACGGTCGCAAGTGGGAAAATCACTAGAGGTGAAGATATAGTCCGATCCTCCCCCGTAAGGGGGGGAGAGTAGTATAGCGCGCTCGCCACCCATGCGGGGGGCGTTGCCCCCGGCCCAACCTTGCCTTAAGGCCGGGGGTCAGAGTGGCTATAAAATATTGCACCACATGTTTACAGTAGGGATGGACATAGATACCAGAGCCTATTTCACTGCCGCCACCTTAATAATCGCCGTTCCAACCGGGATTAAGGTATTCAGCTGGTTGGCCACTATTTATGGCGGCGCCCTCAGATTGGACACCCCCATGCTATGGGCGATAGGGTTTGTTTTCTTATTTACTGTAGGGGGGTTGACCGGGGTAATCTTGGCCAATAGTTCTTTAGACGTGGTTCTCCACGATACATACTATGTGGTTGCTCATTTCCACTATGTATTATCCATGGGGGCCATTTTTGCGATTTTTGGCGGGTTTTATTATTGGTTTGGGAAAATCACAGGCTATTGCTACAATGAACTCTATGGGAAAATTCACTTCTGGTTAATGTTTATCGGGGTGAATTTAACCTTTTTCCCCCAACACTTCTTGGGCCTAGCGGGCCTACCTAGGCGTTACTCCGACTTTGCAGATAGTTTTGCTGGTTGGAACCTTGTGTGCTCCCTGGGGTCAACCATATCCATTGTTGGGGTACTGTGGTTTGTGTTTATAGTTTATGATGCCTATGCCAGGGAGGTGAAATTTATTGGTTGGATTGAGAACAGCGGGGCTAGTTGGGCTTCCCTAGAGTGGGTGCAGCCTTCCCCCCCTCAACCCCACACCTATAATGAGCTACCCTTCGTCTATGGGCCCACCCCCGTAAGGGGGGCGGGGCCGCAATAGGCACCCCCTACCACCCCTGCCCTCTAGGGGGCGGGGGTCTACGGGCCCCCAACCCGCCCTTCTAACCCTAGGGCTAGAAGGGCGGCGGCAGGGTGCCCATTGCAATCGCCGCCAAAAGGCGGCGATTGCTTGACTCGCCAATGTACTATAAATATATAATAGTGGCAATTTTACTGTTATTATTGGGGGTGTTGGGCATTGTCCTCAACCGAGGTCACCTTATAATAATGTTGATGTCCATAGAACTGATATTATTAGCCGCCTCTTTCTTATTTTTAATAAACTCTGTGGTAATAGATATTTTGATTGAACAAATCTTTACAATTATGATTTTGACGGTTGCGGCGGCGGAGTCCGCTATTGGCTTGGCCATATTGGTGGCCTATTACCGAATAAAAGGGACTATTGCTGTCAAATCCCTAAATTGACTTAGGGGCTAATCCCGCCTTCTTAAACGTTAATGGGCGGGCCGAAGGAAAAGAAAGATGCCACAATTAGATGTAGCCACTTATTTAACTCAATATAGATGGACCCTGATAACTCTGTTTTTATTATTCTCCCTATTGGTGACTTCCATTTTACCTACTATTAAAACAAATTGGCTCATAAGGAGATCTGTAATGGGTGGTTGGGCGACCCAAGGGCCCTCTGGGGGCTCGGGGTTGAAGAAAGAGGTTGTTGCAATCTGGAAAGATTTAGATTAATCCGCCCCAAAAGCCCTTCACCAAAGAAAGCCCTGCGCCAAAGAAATCCCGCGGTCACTTGCATGCCGCCCTTCGGGCGGCGGTGGCGGATGGCACCTACGGTGCCTTGCAACCGTAGGGTCCCCCTAGACTAGGCCTGCCATCAGCCAATAGGGCTGATGGGGGGAGCGGACCCTACCCTCGCCCCTTCGGGGCGACGGTTCCTTGAATAGGAAATGTGTGCTGCTTATTTTGATCAATTTAAAATAGTGAGTTTAGTCGCCCTTACTAATTCATCCATGATGATGATATTAGCGGTGGTTGTTAGCCTATTGTTATTTAGGGGAACTAAATTAATTCCCAACAGATGGCAGTCGATTATGGAATCAATTTATAGTCATTTCCATGGTGTAGTTAAAGACAATCTAGGGGCGGAAGGGTTGAAATATTTTCCCTTTGTTCTATCCCTTTTTACTTTCATTGTGTTTTTGAATGTATTGGGCTTATTCCCCTACGTGTTTACCCCCACAGTTCATATAGTAGTTACGTTGGGCCTATCATTTTCTATTGTGATAGGTGTGACTTTGGGGGGGCTCTGGAAATTTAAATGGAATTTCCTCAGCATATTAATGCCAGATGGGGCCCCCTTGGCGTTAGCCCCCCTATTAGTAATGATAGAAACTGTAAGTTATGTTTCTAGAGCCATCTCTTTGGGGGTTCGTTTGGCGGCCAATCTCTCGGCCGGCCATTTGCTGTTTGCCATTTTAGCCGGATTCGGGTTTAATATGTTAATTGCTGGGACCTTCCTTAGTTTGTTCCCCTTGTTAATCATGGTTTTTATAACCTTATTGGAGATGGCAGTGGCCGTGATTCAGGCCTATGTGTTTTGTTTATTAACCGTAATCTATTTGGGGGACACGATTGCCCTGCATTAGTCCTTGGCCCCCCTCAGGGGGGGCCCATCCCCCCCTTCCCCTCTACCACGGGGGTCCGGGGGGGGGCGGGCGATTATAGGGGGGCCACGATCCGGTTCCAAGTAAAATGGTTGAGGGAGGGCTTTTACAATTCGATAGAAACCTTCGCGAAAGTTCCCACCCCCCTCCTAAACTAAACCAGAAGCCTATGCCTTCTGAAAACAAATAATGGTTCGAGTCTTCGAAGAAGGCCTTGCAATCCTTTGGTTTTGGGGAAAATAGAAGACAAGTGGACCTTCTAATACATGCTAGTGTGCGCTCCCCCCTATGGGAGGAGCCTGCCCGCGCACAGGTGAGGAAACCCGGCTACCCCACCCCCAGGCCTTGCCGGGGGCTGGGCCGGAGACGTATTAGGTATGAGGGCGGTATTAAAGACCCACCCTGCCGAAGATGCGTGACAATCAACCCTGAGTCACACTTTCACTGAAACAAGGGGAAGGCTCATTAAGTCCGTCAGGGACGAGGCAGCAGTAGAGAATATTGTGCAATGTACGGCAGTATGACACAGAGAGCACACGCCCTCTTGGCCTGTCCAACTAAGTGCCAGCAGACGCGGTTAGACTTAGGGGCCAAGCCTTTATGAGCAAAGGGGCGTAAAGGGTGTGTAGGCCGACTGCCCCACCCCCCCCAAGGTGGTAAATGGAATTTTTCTGTAGCGGTAGAATGTGCGGATAGAAAATAGAACCCCAAAAGCTGAAGCAATTTACCGCGGGGCGGGAGGGGGGGCCCCCTGGGGCGCCCCCCCGGGCTACGGGCTGAAACACGAAGGTGTGGGGAACAAACAGGATTAGAGACCCTGGTAGTCCACACTGTAAACGATGGAGAAAATGCGAATGCAGCCCCGAAAGGCAGCAATCTCCCGCCTGAGTAGTACGATCGCAAGATTAAAATTCAAAAAATTTGGCTGTTCACCGTTTCGATTAGAGGAGCGTGTAGTTTAATTCGATAAACCGCGAGATACCTTACCCAAACTTGAATCCTTGAGGATTCCAAGGAATCCTTATGGACCGGTATTGCATGGCCGTCGTCAGTTCGTGTATGAAACTTTAAACGGACCCAACCCGAGGATTAGCCGCGGATGAAGTCAGGTCTTATGGTCCCAATGTTTGGGGATAATATGCGCTACATTTTCTTATACAATGGGAAACCTGAGAGGTGAAACCCAAAAGTGAGAGTTCGGTAGGCTATTGGAAGATGGCCGAAAGTTGAATTTAATAGTAATCGGAAAGTATAGCGTTCCGGTGAAATGGTCTAGGTGTTAGCACAAATCGCCCGTCACCTTAACTTAGGATGATGGTTCGGACGCCGCSGCGCCCCCCCGGGCCCCGGCGGTTACGGGCCCCTACGAAGTTAAGCAAGTCGTAACATAGTGAGGGGAGGGGAACCTCCCCTTGGGGCCACCCCAAGCCCCCGCCCCCCTCCCTTCAACCATTGAACCCTGGGGTTTGATCATATTGAGGAGGGTGTCATCCGCCTATGGAATCATGGGCTAATGGCAGGGCTGATGGGGGACCCTCGCCCTTTCGGGGCGATGGTTGCATGTACATGAGTGAGCCTTTATTTCTAAGTACAATCACATTGGGCTTAATAATTTATAGTGTCAAGGGTTTGACCCTAAAAATCTCAATTCTAACGTTATTAATTACAAGCTGATGGAGTTTTTCTGAGGGGGCCGGCCTTTTCTTCCCCATTGAGCTTTTACAGGGTTTACTTGGCGGGATTCCTTTGGGGGGATACAATGGATTATTAACCATAAACAGTTGGACAAAGGGCACTGAATTACTTGTTCTTATCGGCGCCACCGCAGTTTTAATGATGCTCGACCCCCCTCTCCAAAAGGAGATGGCTACTACAGGGGCTGGGGGGCACACCCCGCCCGCAGAGGCCAATACCCCAATTTTAATCCTAATGGTGGCATTAGGAGGCGTCCTCTTGGTGTCGTCTAGTAACTGGCTTTCTGTCTATTTAGCCATTGAGCTGCCTACCCTCTCCTTATTTATATTAGCCGCCCAAAAGAGGRGGTCCGGCCATAGCGCTGAATCAGGCTTAAAATACTTTGTGCTGGGGGCACTTTCTTCGGGGCTGTTCTTGTTTGGATGTGCCATGATGTGCGGATTGACGGGGGGAACCAGCGTGCCCTGTACCGATCTGGTGCTCGGTCAGACCCCCGGGGGTGCCATGCCCCCGATGGGAGGCCTACTGATCACAATAGCGCTGTTGTTTAAGCTGTCGGCTGCCCCATTCCATATGTGGGCTCCCGACGTATATGACGGTGCGCCGACCACGACCACCGCTTTGTTGGCGATTGTGCCGAAGGTGGCCATATTTTCTATTTTAGTTTCAATTGGCCCGGCAGTTAACATATTATTGATTGGTGCTATATTTTCAATGATCGTGGGCGCCATTGGGGCTTTAAACCAAACAAAAATCAAACGCCTACTAGCCTATAGTGGGATAGGACATATGGGATTTATACTTTGGGGGATGGAGATTGGGTCTTTTGAAAGTATTCAAGCCAGCCTGGTATATATGATTTTATACGTGACAATGTCTATTAGCATTTTTGCTATAATATTGGCCCTGGGGGTGGTTAGGAATTTAATAGTGGAGTTTAGTGGTCTCTCCAGGAGAGAACCGGCTTTGGCTATAACATTGGCCCTAACTCTCCTTTCGATTGCGGGTATCCCCCCCTTAGTTGGATTCTTAAGTAAATGGTTGGTGTTGTTGCCGGGGGTGGTTAATCAATATTATTTAGTCTCGGTTTTAGCCGTGGTCTGCTCGGTCATAGCTGGCGTTTATTATGTTAGAATAGTAAAGATTATCTACTTTCAAGCTGATTCTTCCCTTTTAATTGGTATAAAAACACTTAGGAGGGAGAATAGAATAAATTTAAGAAAGGCTTTGCTAATTGGTGCCAGTTTATATGTGATTGGGTTCACAATTGTCTCCCCCAATTTACTATTACAGCTGGCCCATTGGGCCACAGTGGGGCTGTTCTAGATCATCGACTATCAATAATCCAAACCCACCGTGGTGGCCAGCCTTTAGGCTGGGATTATCATTGATAGTCGATGATCATGATAATCAAGATTATACATCGAGATTATCGAGCCGAAGGGGCGCTACCCCCGCCCGAATGGGCGGCGGTGTGGGGCCCCCTGCCGGGGAACCGGCGTCCTTCTGGCCTAGCTTCGGCTAGGGGGGCGGGTGCCCGCCGTAGGGTGGACTAACGGCAAGTCACCGGGCTCATGACCCGGATATGCAGGTTCAACTCCTGCCCCTACAACATTCCCCCCGCAAGGGGGAGACGTTGGAATGCAACGTCGGTTTGAGTAAAAAGAGTGACGAATGGAGAACTAGGGTGCACTAAAGAGGACGGAGCCCCCCGAAATGGCGGAGGAGAGACTTTGAAGCCCTAATGTCCCGCGCGGCAACGCAGCGGGGGGGCCAGGGGAGCGAAACATCCCAGTACCGGGCCCCCCACCCCCCCCTCCCACCCCATAGTGGGTGTTTAGGGGGGGGGCACAGTAAAAATCAAACGAGATTCCGTAAGTAGCGGCGAGCGAAAGCGGACGAGCCCTTTCCTGTAGGCCCCCCGGCCCTGGCCGGGGGGCGGGCGAGTAGTGATGGGAAGATGGGTGTCCACACATCCAAGGCTTAACAATTAGTGTCACACCGAAAGAGAGGAGTACTGTAAAGGAAAGTTGAAAGAGACTTGAAAAGACCTTGAAATGAGTCACTTAAAGCAGTTGTAACACAACGTACCTTTTGCATAATGGGTCCACGAGATAAAATTTGGCAAACTTAAAGTGCAATCTCGCAGCCACCCCGCTGCGTTATCGCGCGGGGATGGCTGGGGGGATTGTTCTTGGCCCCCTAAGGTGTAGTGAAAGCAAGGGGGGGGGATACCCCCACCCCTCAGTCAAATTTCCCGAAACCAAGTGATCTAGCCATGGGCAGTTTTTAGGAACGAACCGGTGGTTGTTGCAAAAATCTCGGATGACCTGTGGTTAGGGGCGAAACGCCAATCGAACTTGGAGATAGCTGGTTTTCTGCGAAAACTATTGAAGTAGTGCGTGCACAGTAATGAGTCGAATAATGTTATTATTCGATGAGAATGGCTTGGAATGTGGTAAAGCCCGATCCCCCGAAGCCGGGGGATTAACTATGAAGAAAAAAAGCCAGAGTGGCACAGACAGACTGTGGGCGATAAGGTCGACGGTCAAAAGGGGAGAAGCCCTAACCAGAAGTTAAAGTCATTAATAAAAGATTTAGTGTAAAAGAGATATTGGGTTTAGACAATGAAGAAGTAGGCTTGGAGCCAGCCACCTTTGAGAGATGACGTAGCAGTTCACTCAAGAAATTCTTTTATCTCTAAAATTATGGTGGCTAAAGTTGAACTGAAACTCTGGGGGCGAAATAACAAGGTGGGGTTCCCCTAGATTATGTCTTATGGGAACGAACCGCCCGTTATATTTGCCCGGTAGCAGAACGTACTGTAAATTGTTCAGTGAGAGCCCGCACGGCATCAGAAGTGATAATGTGGACATGAGTAAAAAATCATAGGATCACTCCCCCCCTGGTTTCCCATATTAATTATGGGGTTAAACAGCCCCTAAAATCGCAGCCCCAAAGGTTGCGTTGATGGGGGGCCATGAGTAATAGACGCACAAAGTGCCAGGAAAGAATTATTCAAGCCCTTCCCAGAAGGCATCCTTCTGGCAAGGGTACTGTACTAAACTAACTAAAGTGGGGGATAGTGAGGGGATAAATTTTCTTAAGGAACTCGGCAAAATCCCAATGGCCCACCAGGGCATATTGGAACACGGGCCTCGACTGTTTACCAAAAACATAGCCCTCGGCCAATATGAAAATAGATGTATAGAGGGTGATGCCTGCCCAATGGTTGTATCTAAAAGCGGTTGATAAAAGTCGACCTCGTAAGGACAATTGAATGGCCGCGGTAACACTGACCGTGATAATGTAGCGTAATCAATAGCCAATTAATTGTTGGCCAGTATGAATGGCGCCACGAAGGCCCCACTGTCTTAAGGAAATTCCCAGTGAAATTGAATTCGTAGTGAAGATGCTACGTCCAATTTGTTAGACGAAAAGACCCCGTTGAGCTTTACTGGGGCACTTACACGGCCCCGGCCTTCCCGTGCCCGGGAACCGGCCGAATTTAAATGGGTGGTTTAGACTATGTGGCAGCCCCCCGCCGGGGCAGATGAAACCCCACTCCCCCATGTCAAAGGGGCTAACCCCCCCCTTGGGGGGGACAGTGTAAGTAGGACAGTTTGGTTGGGGCGACCGCCTTTTAAAGAGTAACGAAGGTGCGCTTAAGGTGCGCAATTAATGACTGAAGCCTGACTGCGAGGGGGACACCCCGAGCAGACACCCCCAAGCCCGCCCGAAGGGCGGCGGTGGGGTGGGCCATAGTGACCCGTTAATTTAGAGTGGAATAGTTAACGATCAACGAATAAAAGTTACCACGGGGATAACAGCGTAATATCGTTAGAGAGTTCACATCGACGACGATGTTTGCGACCTCGATGTTGAATTGCGGCATCCTGGGGTGCAGCCGCTCCCAAGGGTTGGTCTGTTCGTCCATTAAAGCCGTACATGATTTGAGTTAAAAGCGTGGTAACACAGCTTGGTTTCTATCTACAAATTGAAGAAACATCGATATAACTATCTTCTAGTACGAAAGGACCGAAGGATTAGTGATCCTCTTATTTTTTATAAGTTACGATCAACCCATTGACCATCGAACCCTAGGGTTCGATAGGTCTCTCAGCTAATCACTGACCGCTTCTAAAGTGGGAAAGTCATATCGAAATGTTTGGGCCCATTATAGGGGGGCTAAACCCCACCATCACGAGTGATGGTGTAGAAGCAGCAACGCGGCTTCCCATCCTTTTAAAGAGCCGCCTTTATCCTATCGGGGTTAAATCTGATAGGCTCTCTAATTAGAGAGCGAGCGGCGGTGGCAATCTTTCGATCATAAATTAAGGAACCGTCGCCCCGAAGGGGCAAGGGAAGGATTCCCATCTTTCGATTATAACCAAGGCTCTCTTTAAAGAGCAGCCTGTGGCTATGACCATCGGTCTATGTATCTTTTAGTTGTATTCGCCCCCCTTTTGGGGGCCTTAACATCAGGATTTTTTGGTAGAAAAATAGGAGAAAAAGGTGCTGGAATTTTTACTTCGGCCTGTTTAATTTTAAGTTTGTCCTGGTCTACCTTGATATTTTATGAAACCACTTTAAATTCTTCTACAACATACATAAAACTATGGAGGTGGCTAGACTCAGATTTATTGACCACCTATTTTGGCTTACAATTCGATAGTGTTACTGCCACGATGTTGATCGTGGTTACAAGTATATCCACTTTAGTTCATATTTTTTCTACCGCATACATGGACGGCGACCCCCATCTTCCTCGATTTATGTCATATTTGTCACTTTTTACATTTTTTATGATCCTATTAGTGACTAGTGACAATTACCCTCAACTATTTATTGGTTGGGAAGGGGTAGGGCTATGCTCTTATTTATTAATAAATTTTTGATTAACCAGAATTGAGGCCAATAAGGCGGCCATAAAAGCCATGTTGGTTAATCGAGTGGGGGACATTGGGTTAGTTTTAGCAATGTTTGCTATTTGGGAAGAATTTGGGTCTTTAGATTTTTCTTCAGTTTTTAACGCCGCCGCGGTTGCCGCCGAAGGACCTTCGACTGAAAGCCATATTACCTTGATATGTTTATTTTTGTTTATCGGGGCAGTTGGTAAATCTGCACAATTGGGGTTGCACACCTGGTTGCCGGATGCTATGGAAGGTTAACGTTGGGCCGTCTTATCTAAGTAATTAGTTATGATTATAAATCCACTGTATGCTGGAAAAACCTTTCCTTTCCTTTCCTTTAAAAGAAAAGAAAGAAAATAAAATCCCATCGAACTCTAGGGTTCGATGGTCTTGAGAAGGTTGATCAGCCGGTAACAAAAACCGAAGGTTAGGATTCCCCCCCTTCGTTGTTGGAACCCCCGAGACTTTATGTGGAAACCACTTGCGAGTAAACCGCCGAGGGCCGTGGGCCCCCGAAGGTTGCACAGCAACCGCCCCCCTTCGGGGGTAAGTAGAGGCGAGACCGGTTCAAGTCCGGCTGCCCCCTAGATGGTCATCACAATAATCCACCTAATTGTAAAAATATTAGTGATAGTTGTCCCATTACTTGTTGCAGTGGCTTATTTAACTTTAGCCGAACGGAAAGTTTTGGGGTATATGCAAGCTAGAAAAGGACCAAATGTAGTAGGGGTTTATGGACTATTACAGCCTTTGGCTGATGGTGTAAAGTTGTTCGCTAAAGAGATGGTGATCCCCCACCACGCGAATCTTTTCATATATGTAGCCGCCCCTATATTATCATTTACCTTGGCCTTAATCGCTTGGGGGGTTATTCCTTATGAAAGGGGGGTTTTAATAAGTGATTTAAAGGTAGGAATCTTGTATTCATTAGCTATCTCCTCCATAAGCGTTTATGCCATACTAATGTCCGGGTGGTCTAGTAATTCTAAATATGCTTTTTTAGGAGCCATTCGGGCCGCGGCCCAAATGGTTAGTTATGAAGTTTCTATTGGGCTAATAATCATTACTGTCATTTTGTGCGTGGGCTCCTTAAATATAACTGAGATAGTATTAGCTCAAGGGAATGGTGTTTGGTTTTTTTTCCCCCTTTTCCCCGCTGCTATGATGTTTTTTGCCTCCGCATTAGCCGAAACAAATCGGGCCCCCTTTGATTTGACAGAGGGGGAGTCAGAGTTGGTGTCCGGATATAATGTCGAGTATGCCTCGATGTCTTTTGCTTTGTTTTTCCTTGCCGAATATGCTCACATTATATTAATGAGTTGTATGACAACTATCTTATTTTTGGGGGGATGGCTTTCACCAATTGCGTTTTTCCCTCTTGGAGGCCTATTGGGAAAAGGAGGGGCTTGATGGTTTGGTATAAAAACCGCCTTTATAATTTTATTGTTTATTTGAATAAGGGCCTCCTACCCTAGAATGCGGTATGATCAATTGATGGCGCTACTATGGAAATCTTATTTGCCTCTAAGTTTAGCTTTGGTTATCTTGGTTGCCGGCGTTTTACTGGGGTTTAATGGCCTACCCCCCAGTTGGTGTTCCTAGAAGGGACAGTCTATAAAGCGCCTCTTAGGGCCCTCCCGCTATATAGCGGGAGGGCGGATAGTACCGTACCTTGGGGTAAAGTAAGGTTCCAAGGAATTTGAACTTCCTAGGAAACAGGCTGTTTCTATCATACCGGCCCCAACGGCAGAATGGTTCCCCCGCATTCCCCCGGGAATGGGTTTTGTTTCCCTTTTTGAGGCCTATTAGGGAAAGGGAATCATTCCTTTGAGAATGGATGATGGGCTCATCATCCATTCCCTTGAGAATGTACACGGAGTTTTATGGGATTTTAGTTTTATTAATTTTTAGTGTAATTCTTTCCGCCATTATTTCCGGCGCCTCTTATGTTTTAGGGGTGAAGCAGCCGGACCGGGAGAAAGTCTCCGCTTACGAATGTGGGTTTGATGCCTTCGGGGCCCCCGGGCGCCCCTTTTCGGTCCGGTTTTTCTTAATTGGGATTTTGTTTTTAATTTTTGATTTGGAAATTTCTTTCCTTTTCCCTTGGAGCATAATATATAATCAAATTTCTCCTTTTGGGTTTTGAACCATGGTGGTGTTTTTGATCATTCTCACCCTCGGCCTAATATATGAGTGGATAAAGGGGGGCCTAGAGTGGGAGTAAACCCACCATCCCCTCCAAAGGAGGGAATGGTGGCATAATTAAGATTATTGAGATCATTGATAGTCGATGATCATGATAATCAAGATCCCACCATCCCTCATGATGGTGGCCAGCCCTCGGGCTGGGATCGAGCTACAAGGAACCCTCGCCCCTTCGGGGCGACGGTGCCATCAGCCCTATTAAATTTTAGGGCTGATGGGACCCCCATAGCGGTTGTCGCAAGGTAGGCAAGTTGTAAAGTGGAAGATAAAGTCCCATCCGCCACGGGAGTGGCGGCGTGCCGAGGCGGCGGGGTACCCCGCCGCCGCCCCCCCCATCTGGGGGAGGGGCTTTCGGCCAATTATCATACCAACTCCGGTATCCGCCCTAATTCACGCCGCAACCATGGTTACGGCGGGTGTTTTTTTATTAATTCGGTCCGCCCCCCTGTTGGAACAAGCGCCATTGGCTCTGATGGTAGTGACCGTCGTGGGGTCCATGACCGCGTTTTTTACTGCCACGATTGGGTTAGTTCAAAATGATTTAAAAAAAGTAATTGCTTATTCGACTTGTAGTCAATTGGGGTACATGGTGGTGGCCTGTGGGATTTCCCATTACTCCATAAGTTTATTCCACTTAATGAACCACGCCTTTTTTAAGGCTTTGCTGTTTTTAAGTGCCGGGTCTGTCATTCATGCCATGGCCGATGAACAAGACATGAGGAAAATGGGGGGGCTAATAAAATCCACCCCCTTTACTTATACTATGATGGCCATCGGTTCCCTCTCTTTAATGGGCTTCCCTTATTTAACGGGCTTTTATTCTAAAGATCTAATTTTGGAGCTAGCTTACGATCAATATTATTTAGCCTTTGCCCATTGGTTGGTGGTCTTTTCCGCACTATTGACGGCTTTCTACTCAATTCGATTAATCTATTTGACCTTTATTGCCGACACAAGCTCAAAGAAAGAAGTTTTTATGCAAGCCCATGAGGGCTCTTGGAACTTAACTTTGCCCCTAATATTGTTGGCCTTGGGGAGTATTTTCGTGGGCTATTTAACCAAAGAGGCACTTTGGTCATTTCAGGCCACACTCCCCCCCATTATCCCTATTTCTATCAAATTGCTGCCTGTAATTTTTAGCCTCTTAGGGGCAACCTCGGCTTTTGTGCTCTATCATTGCTCCACCCGCGCCTTTAGCGTGCCAACCCCGGCCATTAGTTTGGCCAGTTATGCTTTTTTATATTCTGCTTGGCAGTTCAATTACATCATAAATTATTTCTTGGTAAGAAACGTGTGGAGATTGGGCCATCTAATCTCGTACCGGGTCCTAGATAAGGGGGTGTTGGAATTGATCGGCCCCAAGGGAATATCAGACCGAATGATCCAATTAACTCAAGGGATTAGCAAATTACAATCCGGTTTAGTTTTTAATTATGCCCTAATAATATTAATTGGTGCCGCGGTGTTTATTGGGGCAACCATCTGGCCCACTTACTAACCTGGGGGTTTCCTAATATAGAATGGCTGTTACAACGTTGATAGCGACTCGCACAGATTGTTTTGATGACTAACATAACTAGACTTAGTGCTTCACCCATATCCGGTCTCAAACCTCCCTGTTTCTCGTGGCGGGGGGGGAGGGGGGGGTAGGTTAAGGTAGACCATTGGCCTTCAAAGCTAAAAGTGTGGGTTCAAGCCCCGCCCCCCCTGCGATTATTAGGGTAGGCTCTTAAGTTATGGTTAAGCTTTGGTCTACCCGCCACTGGTCCTAGGAAAGAGCCACATACTTATAAGGACGTGCTCCAAATTATTAAGGCTCCGACGTCAAAAGAGATGGGCAGGCGGTTTAGGTATAGATGGGTACAAACGTTAGAGCGGGAACTAAAGCCACTGACTGAAGCGGAGTCGACAAGAGAAATTTCCATAAGATAATGGATAAGGGGCCTTTGGTTCCCGATATATTTGTAATAAGTGGGGCCCTTGCTTTAAGAATAATTATAATTGAGTTAATAATTTACAGCGTTAATGGTTTTATTAAATGATCTCCCCTCTTACACTATTCTTTATAAGTTGAGGGAGATTGAACGGGAGCACTATGAAAGTATAACGCCTTATAAAATGACAACATTAAGCCGCCTATTACTTAGCACTATCCCCTTTGGGGAGAAAGACCTGCCGGAGCCTTGGCAATTAAGCCTTCAAGATGCTGCCCACCCGGTGATGGAAGAAATAATCTTTTTTCATGATCAGATCATGTTTATATTGGTCATTATTATTACAGCGGTATTGTGGTTAATAGTAAAGGCTTTGAGTGGTAAATCTTACTACAGATATCTAGTTGACGGGACCTTATTAGAAGTAATTTGGACCATAATCCCGGCAGTTCTATTGGTTTTCCTAGCCTTCCCCTCTTTAAAGTTACTATATTTAATGGATGAAATAATGGACCCCGCTTTGACCATTAAGGCGATAGGCCATCAATGGTACTGGTCCTATGAATACTCAGACTATCGGGCGGAAACATTAGAGTTTGACTCCTATATGGTCCCCACTTCGGATTTAAACACTGGTGATTTTAGATTGTTAGAGGTGGACAATAGGCTTGTCGTTCCTATTAACACACACATTAGAGTGTTAGTTACCGGGGCGGACGTTTTGCATTCATTTGCAATTCCCTCTTTGGCCATAAAGATGGATGCAGTTCCAGGCAGATTAAATCAAACTAGTTTCTTTATAAAAAGGCCCGGCACTTTTTATGGCCAATGCTCTGAAATTTGTGGCGCCAACCATTCTTTTATGCCTATAGTGGTGGAGGCGGTTTCTTTAAATAAATATATAAATTGGGTGCTATCCCTACAGTCCAGTTCCTAGAAGGGACAGTCTATGAGGCTGTGCTTTCTAGCCTTGCAGCCGTCGCCCCGAAAGGGCGAGGGTCCCATCAGCCCTCCCCTAGGGTTCGATAGGGCTGATGGCACCGTATCTTAGGGAAAGGTTGAATGGTTCCATTCCCCCGGGAATGATTGCATTCCCCCGGGAATGGTTGAACCCCCTAAGCCCGYGGGGGCCCCGCGGGGCCCCCCTCTCACGAGGGCCACCATGGCTATGGCGGGTATTAAAGAATATAGAGAGGGGGGGAGGGTAGATCATTAATGCTACCCCCGCCTTTATTATAGGCTCTCTAATTAGAGAGCGGGCGGCGGTGATTCTGATCTATCCCCCCCGATCGGTGGCAATGCCGCCCATTCGGGCGGGAGATTGACCTGATTATGGTTTCCCCCAAGAATTGGCTGGGCTTAATTTTTCTTTTACTTATTTTGGGGATAATTAGCGTGATAAGAATTCCATCAGACAACGACGCTCGACTAAAAAGAGCCGCCCTAGAGTGGTCCTTGGCGACTTTAGCTGCCACTTTGATTTTATGGGGGGCCTTTGATTCGGGGGGCCAGTTTCAAACCATAAACCAAACAGAGTGGGTAGTTTCTCCGGCCTTGAATTTCCAATGGGGGCCGATCGTTTTAGCGGTGGACGGGATATCCTTGTTTTTTTTTATTTTAACTGCATTGTTAATCCCCATCTGTATTTTAATAAGTTGAAATTCTATTAAATATTTACTGAAAGAATTTTTGTTGTGCTTGCTATTTTTGGAGATTTTATTGATGGGAGTGTTTTCCGCACTTGACCTATTGTTATTTTATATTTTGTTTGAGGGGATATTAATTCCCATGTTCCTTTTGATTGGGATCTGGGGCTCAAGGGAAGAAAAAGTGCGAGCTTCCTATTATTTCTTCTTTTATACTTTAATCGGGTCGGTGTTTATGCTCTTGGGGATCTTTCAACTGTATGACATAGCCGGCACAACAGATTATCAGGCATTATTAAATATTAAGCTGCCCGAATCAACCCAAAAGTGGATATTTGCTGGGTTTTTTCTCAGTTTGGCGGTAAAAATCCCCATGGTGCCCTTCCATATTTGGTTGCCCCAGGCCCATGTTGAGGCTCCCGTCTCGGGTTCGGTCATACTAGCGGGGGTACTATTAAAATTGGGGGGTTATGGGTTTTTGAGGTTTTCTTGGCCCCTTTTCCCCGCCGCCTCTGAATATTTTGCCCCCCTAATAATAACGTTGAGTGGGATAGCCATCGTATATGGGAGCCTGACAACTTGTCGGCAAGTAGATTTTAAGCGACTAATTGCCTATTCTTCCGTGGCACACATGGGCCTGGTTACTTTGGGCCTATTCACCCATACAATAGAGGGCTTGGTAGCGGCCGTATTTTTAATGTTGGCCCATGGCATTGTTAGCTCCTCCCTCTTTATTGCGGTCACTTTTTTATATGAGCGCCACCACACTCGTCTTATAAAGTATTATCGGGGGATTACTATTACAATGCCCATTTTTGCGACCATGATGTTGGTATTGACACTAACCAATATGGCCATTCCTTTAAGTTGTAATTTTGTGGGGGAATTTTTTTCCTTGTTAGCCGCCTTTGAGTATAGTTTGGTGATTGGGGTTTTGGCCGCATCGGGCATGGTTTTGTCGGCCGCGTATTCCCTTTATTTGTACAATCGAATTTGTTTTGGGGATGCTTCCAATTACCAACTCTTCCCCAGGGACCTAAACAGGCGCGAGGCCTGGGCCATGGCCCCCTTAGTAATTCTAATTTTTTTCCTGGGGATACTGCCCTCTGTGATTATAGAGCCTGTGAAAAATGCCATAATGTTTAGTCCTGGAGGGGCCTAACGATGACTTGAGCTTGTTTCTACACATTGTCATTTGGGGCGATCGCTTCTGGAATAATGGTCATATCGGCGCTTAACCCGGTCCACTCAGTTTTTTGGTTGGTAGCTGCTTTTACAAGCTCTTCAGCCCTCTTTATTTTATTGGGGGTGGATTTTATCGCCTTAATGTTTTTAATCGTTTATGTGGGCGCTATTGCTATTCTTTTTTTGTTTGTTATTATGATGTTGAATTTAACTGACTTCCCCCCCGCCTACCGGCTGGGGGGCGAGACAGATATGACAAACTATGTTCCCGTTGGGTTGGCCATTGGGACACTTTTCTTTTCGGAAATTGCCTCCAGTTGGCTCATAATGGGCGGCCACTATGTTCTGGCGGGCCCCTTTGGGGCTGCGACCTCCGGTTACGCTAGTGAACTGGGGGGGAATTGGAATCTGGCCAATCCTTGGTTTTTAATAAAGTGCCACAATATCGAAGCCATTGGGCGGCTACTATATACCGATTACTACTATTTATTCATTCTAGCCAGTTTTATATTACTGGTGGCCATGATTGGGGCCATCGTATTAACTCAAGAAATAGGGGAGGAGATAGGGGCCACTGCCAAGAAGCAAGATATCTTCCTTCAAACCAGCCGCGCCCCCGAGGGCGCGTAACTCCACAGGCGCCCCGCCCCTTGCAACCGTCGCCCCGAAGGGGCGAGGGTTCCTTGAGGCCCCCCAGTTCAATTCTGGGGGGCCCCCCCATGCAACTAAGGAAAGAGAACCCCGTCCTATCTATTATAAATGGTTTAATTATTGATTTGCCAAGCCCCTCCAATATTTCTTATATGTGGAACTTTGGTTCTTTGTTGGGGGTATGCCTGATCATACAAATAATAACAGGGATTTTTCTGTCAATGCACTATTGCGCAGATGTAAGTTTGGCCTTCGCCTCCGTGGGCCACATTATGCGCGATGTTAATTATGGCTTTTTACTAAGATACTTACATGCCAATGGGGCCTCCATGTTTTTCCTATGCGTCTATCTCCATATAGGTAGGGGATTATATTATGGGAGCTATTCACGAATTGAGGTTTGGAATGTTGGTGTTATAATATATGTATTGATGATGGCCACAGCTTTTATCGGATACGTTTTACCTTGGGGCCAAATGTCTTTCTGGGGCGCCACGGTAATTACTAACTTACTGTCAGCCATTCCTTATATTGGGACAGATATTGTCCAATGGGTTTGGGGAGGATTTAGTGTTTCTAACGCCACACTTAATCGGTTCTTCAGCCTCCATTACCTATTCCCCTTTGTTCTAGCGGCTTTGGCCATGGTCCACTTGATATGTTTACATGTTGAGGGGTCTAATAATCCTATCGGGGTTAAATCTGACATCGATAAAGTCTCCTTCCATGTTTATTATACATCTAAGGATTGGTATGGTATAGTTGTATTTGCGGTGGTATTGAGTGCCATTGTGTACATCGCCCCCAATTTGTTAGGGGACCCGGAAAATTTCATCCAGGCCAACCCCTTGGTAACTCCCGTCCATATTCAACCAGAGTGGTACTTTTTATTCGCCTATGCCATATTGCGTTCAATTCCCAATAAGTTAGGGGGGGTTGTGGCCATGTTCTCTAGTTTTTTGATATTATTTTTAATGCCATGGCTCCATAGTAGCCGATTTCGAGGCTTGACCTTCCGGCCCTTGGCGCGACTCGCCTTTTGGTTTTTCGTGGCCGACTTCTTACTTCTTACTTGGATTGGGTCACAACCTGTCGAGGAGCCTTTTATAGTAATTGGGCAACTAGCTTCAATTTTTTATTTCTCTTACTTTTTAGTTATAACTCCCCTTTTGGGTCATTTTGAAAATTGGTTGACAAGCAACCCACGCCCCGAAGGGGCAGCAGTTGCAAGGAGCCCCCACCTTTTCTCTAGCTAAAGCTAGGCCAGAGGGCCTTCTGGGAGGGCGGAGGCATAAGGGTGGGGAGGCCATCGGCTTATGCCCTGTCTAGGTTTTCAAGTCTAGAAGACAYAGCCCCCCCTCCTTCTGGCCTAGTTTAGGAGGGTGGTGGTGCCCCCCTTCGGGGGGGGGAAGTGTAGGTTGAAAACAAAGGGGGGCCTCCTCCTAAAAGGGATAGTTCCCCTAAGGGCTGTGCATTATAGTTTTGAGAAGCCCCCCCGGGGCGGAGCCCCCACCCCCGCAACCCCAAAATAGAGAATAAATAAAAATGAAATCTACCGTTTATCATCCCTATCATTTAGTAGACCCCAGTCCATGGCCTTACATAGGATCTTGCGGAGCTCTTTTTGTTACTATAGGCGGTGTCATATATTTTCATTATAGTCAACCCTGGGTCATGTATATGGGATTAATAACAATTGTATTTACCATGGTAGTTTGGTGGAGGGATGTAATCCGAGAGGCCACTTTTCAAGGTCACCACACCCTAATTGTTAAACAGGGGTTAAAGTATGGGATGCTTCTATTTATAGCCTCCGAGGTTCTTTTCTTCTTTTCCTTTTTTTGGGCTTTCTTTCACAGCAGCCTAGCACCCACGATTGAACTCGGTGCCGTCTGGCCGCCCCAGGGCATTGACCCGTTAAATCCCTTTTCGGTGCCCCTATTAAACACTGCGGTGTTACTCAGCTCGGGTGCCACTGTAACCTGGGCGCACCACGCTATAATTAGCGGCCGAAGGGGAGAGGCCATCCGGGGGCTCACCGCCACCGTGGTTTTAGGGTTAATATTTACCGGGCTACAAGCAATGGAATACTACGAGGCCCCCTTTGCCATTTCAGATTCAGTTTATGGATCTACTTTTTTTGTGGCCACGGGGTTCCATGGTCTCCATGTTATAATAGGGACTACTTTTTTGGCCGTCTGTTTAGCCAGACTAGTATCCCATCAATTTACTCGCCATCACCATTTTGGATTTGAAGCTTCAAGTTGGTATTGGCACTTCGTAGATGTAGTGTGGTTGTTTTTGTATATTTGTATATATTGGTGGGGGTCTTAGGGCTTCGGTTGCCATCAGCCCTCCCCCCTCCGTTGTAAGGAGCCGCCGCCCGAAGGGCGGCGGTTGCCCGTATTAAA